CAACATATATGTATGTCCGTTTTCAAAGCGCGAAGAGTAATTGATCAGATTCGTGGTCGTTCTTATGAGGAAACACTTATGATACTGGAACTCATGCCTTATCGAGCATCTTATCCCATTTTAAAATTGGTTTATTCTGCAGCAGCAAATGCTAGTCATAATATGGGTTTGAACGAAGCTGATTCATTCATTAGTAAAGCCGAAGTCAATGGGGGTCCTTTTGTGAAAAAGTTAAGACCTAGGGCTAGAGGACGTAGTTATCCGATAAAAAGGCCCACTTGTCATATAACAATTGTATTAAAAGATAAATCTAAATAATATTTAGATTCATATTTAGAAAAAATAGATGGAAAGATAATATAATCAAAAAAAAATATGGGACAAAAAATAAATCCACTTGGTTTCAGACTTGGTACAACCCAAAACCATCATTCCTTTTGGTTCGCACAACCAAAAAATTTTTCCGTGGGTCTACAAGAAGATGAAAAAATACGGAATTGTATCAAGAACTATGTACAAAAAAATAAGAGAATATCCCCAGGTTTCGAAGGAATTGGAATTGCACGCATAGAAATTCAAAAAAGAATCGATTTGGTCCAGGTCATAATCTATATTGGGTTCCCAAATTTATTAATAGAGGGACGAACGCGAGGGATCGAAGAATTACAGATGAATGTACAAAAGGAATTTCGTTCTGTGAACCGAAGACTCAACATTGCTATCACAAGAATTGAAAAACCTTATGGGAACCCTAATATTCTTGCAGAATATATGGCTTCGCAATTAAGAAATAGAGTTTCCTTTCGAAAGGCAATGAAAAGAGCTATTGAATTAACTGAGCAAACAGATACAAAGGGAATTCAAATACAAATTGCAGGACGTATCGACGGAAAAGAAATTGCACGTGTCGAATGGATCAGAGAGGGTAGGGTTCCTCTACAAACAATTCGCGCCAAAATTGATCATTGTTCCTATACAATTCGAACTATCCATGGGGTATTAGGCCTAAAAATTTGGATATTTATGGACGAGGAATAATAGACCTTTATTTATCTTGCCATTCTGCTCAGTGATTTAACAAAAAAAAATAAAACAGTTTCTGTTTTTTCCGTTAAATCAAACAAAAAAAAAAAATTCTAATTCTATAAGGTTGAATAAAAAATCGATTAATCTTTATTTTTGATATAATTGCTATGCTTAGTGTGTGACTCGTCAGTTTTTTCTTTAGAGTTTTGAGTTGGGCTTCAAAAAAAAAGACTGATCCCACTATGAACTTAACTTAATAACTATCTAAATATAACTAAATATAAATGAAAAACTAATAACAACTTATTGCTTCGTATTGTCGAGATCCCAAGAAACAGTCACTATATGACTGGATCAATCATATAGTTGTAACAACTGAAATTTTCCATAAAAAAAAATCTGATTATTAATTTGCAAGGAAAAAAATAAAGGGATGCGGATAAATGGAAAGGTGATAGAAAGAGAGAACAAAAATATCAATGATAAATGATTCCAATATGTATGGTCTATGAATCACCTCATAAAAGGCAGTGTGATAAAGCATTAATATTGATATCATTAATATTGATATAATAATAAATAATAAAGAGCCCCGGGTTAATAGAAACTGAGGAGATTGACTTGGGAACGAATTTTGTTGGGAGCTCCATTGCAGAGTTCAGGCCTAACCAAATGGAGAAGCTATAGGAACGACGAAACCTGTGACTATATAAGATTCTTCTATTAAAAGAAAAAAGAATCCTAATGATTCATCGGGTGGGATGGCGGAATGAACCAAGAACAAATTTATTTACTCTGAGAGGTCATAGATTGATCCCACGAATAAAGCAGGAAAGAGTCAATATCCGCCCGCGAAACCCTTTTATTCTTTTCTTGGATTACAGTCTTGATTCGATAAGAGTAAAAATAAGGATTTTTTCTAAAAAAGAAGCATTATCTATAAATATACACATCTAGTCATATATACAGCTTTCTATGTCATAAATGAAATATCAATAAATCCCATTACTTAGTTTAGTGTATTAGTTATTAAATACATGTGTATCTGTAATATTATCGAATCCTTTCATTTCATTCGCGAGGAGCTGGATGAGAAGAAATTCTCATGTCCGGTTCTGTAGTAGAGGTGGGATTAAGAAAAAACCATCAACTATAACCCCAAAAGAACCAGATTTCGTAAGCAACATAGAGGAAGAATGAAGGGAATATCTTGTCGAGGCAATCATATTAGTTTCGGAAGATACGCTCTTCAGGCACTTGAACCCGCTTGGATCACAGCTAGACAAATAGAAGCAGGGCGAAGAGCAATGACACGATATGCGCGGCGTGGTGGAAAAATATGGGTACGTATATTTCCTGACAAACCTGTTACATTAAGGCCTACGGAAACACGTATGGGTTCGGGGAAGGGATCCCCCGAATATTGGGTATCCGTTATTAAACCAGGCCGAATACTTTATGAAATGGGCGGGGTATCAGAAACTGTAGCCAGAACAGCTATTTCAATAGCTGCGTGCAAAATGCCTATACGAACTCAATTTGTTATTTCAGGATAGGGATGTAAAACTAAACATAAATAAAAGGGAGGATGAAAAAACAACCAAGGATTTATTTATTTCTAGACAAACACTATTTCTTTTTTCCTTATTCTTTGCATTGAAATAACAGATTCAACAAAAAATGATATGATTCAACCTCAGACCCTTTTGAATGTAGCAGATAACAGTGGAGCTCGAAAATTGATGTGTATTCGAATCATAGGAGCTGGTAATCACCGATATGCTCATATTGGTGACGTTATTGTTGCTGTAATCAAAGAAGCAGTGCCCAATATGCCTCTAGAAAGATCAGAAGTAATTAGAGCTGTAATTGTACGTACATGTAAAGAACTCAAACGTGACAATGGTATGATAATACGATATGATGACAATGCTGCAGTTGTCATTGATCAAGAAAGAAATCCAAAAGGAACTCGAGTTTTTGGCGCGATTGCTAGAGAATTGAGACAGTTGAATTTTACTAAAATAGTTTCATTAGCTCCCGAGGTATTATAAATACTAGTAAATGAAACTATGATATAGTTATAGTAGAATATCTGAAATGGATCAAATTTTTAGATTGTGTCTCACGCATATACCATATACTTTTAATAATTAGAATAATTAATACTAATAAATTAATATTTATTTGAATTCAATAAAAAAAACATGTTGATTATATCAAAATTAGAAAGCACCAATAATTATAATTCGTCATGGGCAGAGACGCTATTGCTGATATAATAACTTCTATAAGAAATGCTGACATGAGTAAAAAAGGAACGGTTCGAATAGCATCCACTAATATCACCGAAAACATTGTTAAAATACTCCTACGAGAAGGTTTTATTGAAAACGTTCGGAAACATCAGGAAAGTAACAAATATTTCTTGGTTTCAACCTTGCGCCATAGAAGGACTAGGAAAGGAATATATAGAACTATTTTAAAACGTATTAGTCGACCTGGTTTACGAATCTATTCCAACTATCAAAAAATTCCTAAGATTTTAGGTGGAATGGGAATTGTAATTCTTTCTACTTCTCGAGGTATAATGACAGATCGAGAAGCTAGACTAGAAAAAATTGGAGGAGAAATTTTGTGCTATATATGGTGATCCTCCTCCGGTATCCTAATTTTATCTCTAACTTCCTATTTGTGAAAATAGAGAGGAAAAGTGAGTTATATAACTCTTCCTCCATTAGTTGATATTGATACTTCAAGGGGGTTACCTGGAATGAAAGAACAAAAATTGATTCATGAAGGTTTAATTACTGAATCACTTCCCAACGGTATGTTCCGGGTCCGTTTAGATAATGAAGATCTAATTCTAGGTTATATTTCAGGGAGGATCCGACGCAGTTTGATACGGATACTGCCGGGAGATAGAGTCAAAATCGAAATAAGTAGGTATGATTCAACTAGAGGACGTATAATTTATAGACTTCGCAACAAAGATTCGAGCGATTAGATAATTTTGGAAAACCTTCCTTTCATGGGGGATATAATTCGAAGCTAAAAAATACAAGAGACTTTTTTCTTCCAAGTCCAAGGAATAGATTCCAAATTAAGGAGTGAGAAATATGAAAATAAGGGCTTCTGTTCGTAAAATTTGTGAAAAATGTCGACTGATCCGTAGACGCGGACGAATTATGGTGATTTGTTCCAATCCGAGACATAAACAGAGACAAGGATAATCTTTCTAAAGTTTATCAAGGAAGGGCATGAAAAAAAAAGGATTTGTTTTAACATGAAATGGATATCCCCGTATCTTTCTGTAAATTTCTGATTCATATTTATGAGATGACAAAATATGGCAAAACCTATACCGAGAATTGGTTCGCGTAGGAATGGACGTATTGGTTTACGTAAGAATGGACGTAGAATACCAAAAGGGGTTATTCATGTTCAAGCGAGTTTCAACAATACCATTGTAACTGTTACAGATGTACGAGGTCGGGTGGTTTCTTGGGCCTCCGCCGGTACTTCTGGATTCAAAGGCACAAGAAGAAAGACACCCTATGCTGCTCAAGCAGCTGCCTCAAATGCTATTCGTACTGTACTTGGTCAGGGTATGCAACGAGCAGAAGTTATGATAAAAGGTCCTGGTCTCGGAAGAGACGCAGCATTACGGGCCATTCGCAGAAGTGGTATACTATTAAGTTTTGTACGTGATGTAACACCTATGCCACATAATGGATGTCGACCTCCTAAAAAAAGACGTGTGTAAAAATAAGAATTAAACGGATTACAAGAGAAATAAATGATTCAATGATCTGATCAAATAATAAATAATAATTAGTATGGTTCGAGAGGGAATAGCAGGATCCACTCGAACACTACAGTGGAAATGTGTTGAATCAAGAATAGACAGTAAGCGTCTTTATTATGGTCGTTTCATTCTGTCCCCGCTCATGAAAGGTCAAGCCGATACCATAGGTATTGCCATGCGAAGGGCTCTACTTGGAGAAATAGAAGGAACATGTATCACACGTGCAAAATCTGAAAAGGTACCGCATGAATATTCTACGATAGTAGGTATTGAGGAATCGGTACATGAAATTTTAATGAATTTGAAAGAAATTGTATTGCGAAGTAATCTGTATGGAGTTAGAGACGCATCCATTTGCGTCAGGGGTCCTAGATACGTAACCGCTCAAGATATCATCTTACCACCTTCCGTGGAAATAGTTGACATAACACAACATATAGCTAACCTGACGGAACCAATTGATTTGCGTATTGAATTACAAATCAAGAGAGATCGCGGATACCGTATGAACCCCACAAATAACTCTCAAGACGGAAGTTATCCTATAGATGCTGTATACATGCCTGTTCGAAATGCAAATCATAGTATTCATTCTTATGGGAATGGAAATGAAAAACAAGAAATACTTTTTCTAGAAATATGGACAAATGGAAGTTTAACTCCTAAGGAAGCACTTTATGACGCTTCTCGTAATTTAATTGATTTATTTATTCCTTTTCTACATGCGGAGGAAGGGGACATTCATTTTGAGGAAAATAAAAACAGGTTTACTCTACCCTTTTTTACCTTTCAAAATGGATTAACTAATCTAAAGAAAAATAAAAAAGGAATTCCATTGAAATGTATTTTTATTGACCAATCAGAACTATCCCCCAGGACCTATAATTGTCTCAAAAGGTCCAATATACATACATTATTGGACCTTTTGAGTAACAGTCAAGAAGATCTTATGAAAATGGAATATTTTCGCACAGAAGATGTAAAACAGATATTGGACACTCTACAGAAGCATTTTGCAATCAATTTACCTAAGAATAAATTTTCATTTTAATTTAAATCTATTAGAATCTTTTCATATTCTTTTTATAAATTATATTATAAAGTTTTAAAGAAAAAACTTTATTTTTTATCTTCGGCACGCGATCCGTATTTTCGCGGAATAGATCATAATAAAATTCATGTATCTAGGGAGGATTCACTTTAGAAGGGACTATTCCCTAGATACCTACATCGTGGTATTTCACGATTGAATCCATTTAAAAAAGACCTAAAGTTAGAGATTTATCAATAGGTAATGTTGCTCCAATACCTAACCAAAGAGCTACTGCGGTACCGATTAAAAAGACTGTTGTAGCTACCGGACGACGAAATGGATTTTGGAATTTATTAACATTCTCCAAAAAGGGTACTGTCAATAATCCTGTTGGTACTGAAACCATTAAAAGAACACCCAGTAACTTATTGGGTACTGTGCGGAGTATTTGAAATACGGGAAAGAAGTACCATTCGGGTAATATTTCCAAAGGAGTTGCAAATGGATCTGCCGGTTCACCAATCATGGATGGTTCTAGGACTGCTAAGCCTACAGTACATGCAATAGTACCTAGAATTACTACTGGAAAAATATATAAAAGATCATTTGGCCATGCGGGTTCTCCATAATAATTATGCCCCATCCCTTTAGCCAATTTAGCTCTTAATACAGGATCATTCAAATCAGGTTTCTTTGTTATTGGGATAGGTGAATTCTTATGGATCCATCCCCCGAAGGAACCGGACATGATAATTTTTCATCATCCGGCTCGAGCAAAAATAAAAGGAATGACAGAAATAAATCGATAGAAAATCTATATTTCATACATATCCACACATAACATATATAATGACTCTATGTAAGAAAAGATTCCATTTCCGTAGTTGCAACTATTCATTGCAAAGAATTCAGTAAAGAATTCAGTTCTTACAGGTAAATGCTCAATATCCAAGTAGGCTTACAAATTTGATCATAATCAAGTGCTTTTTGGACTGTCTCATGTCTTTTTGATTTGCTTGGTGTTTATCCCCCACAACATCTCGATTTTCTTACATACAAAGTATTTACTTGTTACTAATAAAGTCTAGCCTCTGTTCTTCCTTAGATCCCTTATTTCACTCCGATAGTATCATAGATCGGGATCGATGCAGAGGAAATGAATGCATTTCCATACTATAAATAAGTAAGTGGAATAGATAGAACATTGGATCATGCCACATCACTTATTTTTTTTCTACGGGATCTTACGGAGCCTGTTCATGTATGACATAATTCGGGTATGATCATAGAAAAGATTCTCCTCAAGCGAACCGGCCTATCCTATGCTATATAAGGGGATTTACATGGTGGTTGGATGCGGAGACACATTTGGTTGTGAATTCCAACGTGGCGGATAAAATCATATATCGGCACGGCCCAATCAATAGTTCAAGTCACACACTCCCATAATCCATCCTCTCTTCGGAGAATCCACTTCAACTACTTCAACTATTCGTATCAAATAAAAAATACAATACTTTGGAGTTGAAGAGAAATATCCAAATAACATGTCTTATTTTTTCAATAATACATATTTGTAGCAATGAAATACTATTGGTCCTCCCCAATATGATAAATTACAAATATCTATGATCTGCCTTTTCTATACTCTATAAAGGACCCGAAATACCTTGCTTACGTATCATTGGGAAGTGCATTAACATAAATACGGCAGTAAGAAGAGGCAATACAAAAGTGTGTAAACTATAAAAACGGGTCAAGGTGGATTGGCCCACACTAGCACTTCCGCGTAATAATTCTACCAAAGGTGATCCTATTACAGGAATAGCTTCAGGTACGCCTGTCACGATTTTTACTGCCCAATAACCAATTTGGTCCCAAGGTAAGGAATAACCAGTTACGCCAAAAGATGCAGTCAATACACCCAGAACCACGCCAGTAACCCAAGTTAATTCGCGAGGTTTTTTAAACCCACCTGTAAGATACACACGAAATACGTGCAGAATCATCATTAGAACCATCATACTTGCTGACCATCGATGAACTGATCGTATTAACCAACCGAAGTTGGCCTCCGTCATTATGTATTGAACAGAGGAAAAAGCCTCCGTAACGGTTGGACGATAGTAAAAAGTCATAGCAAAACCCGTAGCTACTTGGACTAAAAAACAAGTAAGTGTGATCCCCCCTAGACAATAAAATATGTTGACATGAGGAGGAACATATTTACTAGTTATATCATCTGCAATCGCTTGAATCTCGAGACGTTCCTCGAACCAATCATATACTTTATTGAGATAGGTAATCCAAGAGGACCCCCCCCCGAGAACCGTATATGAGAATTTCATCTCGTACGGCTCAAACAGAAACACACAAATACTGATTTCACCGGATATGTAATAGAAAGTTCAAAACTTATTAGCCACTGGATTCGATTTGTCCCCAAGATAGGAAGTAATAAAAAAAATCCGGAATCTCTTCTTTGTGATGATAATGCTAAAAATATCAAGTTAGCTCATTCGTCTTTCTTTATGTTGCTCGTTACAGGCCTCTTGAATTTTCTCTTTCCTATTTTTGTTTGTTATTTAATTTGTTGTTTTTTTTTGTGCGTAATGTAGATCGACTCTTGTTTTACTATTGATAGGAATTCTCTTGTTGAGACCCTATGAATCAATTAAAACCTCAGATTCATACTAGAACCACGATGATTTAGCCCCAAGCTAAATTCAAAGGTTCTCTGAGTAAAAACCGTTTGATCATCACTTATTCAATGAGTGGATGTAATGACTCAACAAAATCTATATAAAGAAAAATCGTTTGATTTAGGATAGGAAATACCTATCTGAAATTGTTTTTTTTTTGAGTCCGGTTGCGAGGTCTGAATAGTAGGTATGAATCATAGTTCAAATATTTCCTTTCTTGATCTATTCGATATATTCCGTGCTTCAGATATTAGAATAAATATCCGACGGGGTAGAATCATCTTGATAGAGATGACAGGACCATTCTCTGTATTCTCAATAGGATCAATTATAACAAGTCACACACTCATATTCCGGAAATACCGAAACAAAGAAATTTCACAGTCGAACTACCAGAATGATCTATAAATCCGAGTATTAAGTAATTTTTTTTTATTAAAAAACTAGGGCTTCATAGTTCTTATGAACCTAACTCATTGAAATTCCATCCAGTAAAACGGAAGAATTATAAATTTCCAAAATAATAGATAGAAATATCGCAAATAGAGCCATTGCGACTCCCATAAGTGGTGTAGTTCCCCAGCCCGGAGCTACTTTACCATATTCCGAATTCAATGGTTTCAATAAACTCCCTACGCTAGTTTGTCTTGGCCTAGATCTAGAACTACCCTCAACGGTTTGTGTAGCCATAAATCCTATTTAATCATTGGTTGAGATCTGTTGACTTTGTATACCATTCCGTTGTAGTTGTAAATAAACTATCTTATCGTAGATATATTGTGATCTTGAAATTATCTAAAAATGGAAACAGCAACCCTAGTCGCCATCTTCATATCTGGTTTACTTGTAAGCTTTACGGGGTACGCCTTATATACCGCTTTTGGGCAACCCTCTCAACAACTAAGAGATCCATTCGAAGAACACGGGGACTAGACTAGTTGAAGTAACGAGCCTCCCGATATGGGAGGCTCATTACTTCAGTTGATATAATGAAAAATCATTTCATTTTTTAGTCGGAACCTTAGGTGGTTCTCGAAAAAAGATAGCGAAAAAAATTATCCCTAAAGTAGAGACTAAAAGGAAGGTATAAACCAATGCTTCCATAGATTCGATCGTGGTTTACAATTATAGCTTTCACACCTATTCGTTTGGGCGGGATCTCTTAACATACCATATAAAAAGGGAAAGAATTAAAGAAAAGAAGGTGATTCAAGTCAATATTTCTCGAGTAACTATTCAAAAAAAAAAAATAGAGGCGAAAGATACCACAGCAATCTTGTATCAAACTACTTGTCTCCTTGTAGTCGGATCTCCAAGTTTTTGGAATGCTCCAAATTCCACTTGAGCATCCAAATCTGGATCAATACCAGCAAAAACATCTCTGAACAAGGTTCTAGCCCCATGCCAAATGTGTCCGAAAAAGAAGAGCAAAGCAAACGTAGCATGCCCAAAAGTGAACCAACCTCTTGGACTACTACGAAAAACACCATCGGATTTCAAAGTAGCCCGGTCTAATTCAAAAATTGCACCTAATTGTGCACGTCTAGCATATTTTTTCACAGTAGCAGGATCACTATAACTCACTCCATTGAGTTCGCCACCATAGAACTCGACGGTTACACCTACTTGTTCAACACTATACTTTGATTCTGCCCTTCGAAAAGGAACATCTGCCCTCACAATTCCGTCTCCGTCTACCAAAACTACCGGGAATGTTTCAAAAAAAGTAGGCATACGACGTACAAAAAGCTCGCGCCCTTCTTTATCTCTAAAGACGGGGTGTCCTAACCATCCAACAGCTATTCCATCCCCGCTGTCCATTGAGCCCGCTCTGAATAATCCCCCTTTTGCCGGATTATTACCAATGTAATCATAAAAAGCTAATTTTTCAGGAATTTTAGACCAAGCTTCCGATAAACTCAGATTTTCGGCTAGTCCGGCACCAACTCTTCGATATATTTCTTGCTGGAAGTATCCCTGATCCCATTGATAACGAGTGGGACCAAATAACTCGATTGGAGTAGTTGCTGAACCATACCACATAGTTCCAGCAACAACAAAAGCTGCAAAGAAAACAGCGGCGATACTACTCGAAAGTACAGTTTCAATATTGCCCATACGTAATCCTTTATATAGACGTTGAGGCGGACGGACACTAAGATGGAATAGGCCCGCTAATATTCCCAGTGTACCCGCTGCAATATGATGAGAGGCGATTCCTCCCGGAACAAAAGGATCAAAACCTTCCGCGCCCCACGCTGGACTTACAGATTGTACTTTTCCAGTTAGTCCATAAGGATCGGACACCCATATTCCAGGACCATATAAACCTGTTACATGAAATGCGCCAAAGCCAAAGCAAGCCACCCCTGAGAGAAATAAATGAATTCCAAAGATCTTGGGCAAATCCAAAGAGGGTTTTCCCGTACGTTCATCACAGAATATTTCTAGGTCCCAATACACCCAATGCCAGATGGCCGCCAAAAAGCACAAGCCAGAAAACACAATATGTGCCCCTGCCACGCCTTCATAACTCCAAATACCCGAATTCGTTACAGTTCCTCCTGAAATATTCCAACCACCCCACGAATTGGTTATTCCTAAACGAGTCATGAAGGGTATAACGAACATACCTTGTCTCCACATTGGGTCAAGAACGGGGTCAGAGGGATCAAAAACCGCTAATTCGTATAGAGCCATCGAACCGGCCCAACCAGAAACTAGAGCCGTATGCATTATATGGACAGAAAGCAATCGACCGGGATCATTCAATACGACAGTATGAACACGATACCAAGGCAAACCCATGGAAATACCCCTTTATCAAAAAAAAATAGACACTATGTAACTTTATCACATTGGAATATACTATGTACTTTTCAGCGGATTCTGTATGAGAAAAGGTTACTATTTATTTTATTCTATTCCGTTGAAAATAACGGAAGAATTCTATTCGTAAGAACAAAGAGAAGCAGATCTATTCTATACCCGATAAGTACCAATACGCAATGGGAGCATCGGTCCCATTTTGTGGGAACAAAGGCATGGATACTTGTTTATTATTCGAACAATCGATCCCTTCATTAAAAGTTTGATTTATTCATTCTGTCTTTCTCTAAAAACCTTCCAATTTATGTATAAACTAGTAGAATAAACAGGAAAAAAATGATGAAGACAATAAACTCATTCTTACGTTTCCATATTAAAGTGAAGTATAGTACTTAATTTTTTCTTTAATTTAATGCCCATTGGTGTTCCAAAAGTACCTTTTCGGAGTCCTGGAGAGGAAGATGCAGTTTGGGTTGACGTATAGTGCGACTTGTCAGACATATTGGGTCATATGGGATTTCCCCGTTTTCTCCCCCGATCGAGATATCCTTTGTTTCGCCCAAGAAATATTGTATTGATTGGTTCTTCAATCATTCGGAGCGTAAAGTGAAATTCGATCAATTTCTGTTGAGGATCAATATTATCAATTAGAAGAATTTATGGTTGACTTGGACTAATAAAATATCCAGGCTCCGTTCAGAAAATACCAAATTGGTAATAGTAATATATGTACAATTGCCACTTGTAGCATAGACGATTTTTAATACTTAATTATAGTATTATAGGGGCGATCTCAAACTGCCATGCCAACCAGTATGATGAATACATCGAATAGTTTGGGGAAGGCATAAAACGAAAAAAAAAAATCGTAGCAAAAAGAAGTGGTACTGGGACCATTTGTCCTATATGTGCAAATAGAATTCGGATAGATCTTTCCCCGGAGTAGAACATGAACCTAAAAGAATTGAAAGGACCCATTCAGGAACAAGAAAATAACATCGTGATTTGAATCACGACGAAACAATACATCAATGAAAGGTTAATTCAAGAAATTAAGTTCAGTAATAAATTCTTTTTTTTTAGGGGAGGTGCCGGTGCCCAAAACTTATGTTTTTTGAAAAATATAAGAAAAACCCCTTTATTTTCATTAGAAAAACAGAAATCTGTTACAAAAAAAAAGAGATAGGATTGGAATCGACACATTGATTCTTTTTTCGCAATTTTTTTGAACCGTATGCATCCAAAGATGCGCGTACGGTTCAAAAGGGATAAAATTTTGTCCTAATCAACCGACTTTATCGAGAAAGATTACTTTTCTTAGGCCAAGAAGTTGATAGCGAGATCTCAAACCAACTTGTTGGTCTCATGGTATATCTCAGTATAGAAGATGATACTAGGGATCTTTATTTATTTATAAACTCCCCCGGCGGGTGGGTAATACCAGGAATAGCTATTTATGATACTATGCAATTTGTTTCGCCCGATGTACATACAATATGCATGGGATTAGCCGCTTCAATGGGATCTTTCATTCTGGTCGGAGGAGAAATTACCAAACGTCTAGCATTCCCTCACGCTTGGCGCCAATGAGTTTTTATTTGAAAAAAAAAAGAAGAAGACTATGCCTTCGCCATATCAAATGTAAATAATAGGTAATAATAGCATGGCACTTCGAGTTCGATATGAACAAACTAGTATTGTTTTTCCTAACATGAGATTTTGTATCGAGATAGTAGTATGAAACGAAGGTTATTTCCGATTTGATCTTACGGGTCGGGAGTACGTTTCAGCGTCACAAACCGTTTTTCTTCCACACCAGAAGAGAAGTCTCTTTCTTATATTTATGTTACGAAAGAAAGAGTACAAAAATGAAAAAAAAAAAGATCATTTTCCTGATCGTATTAAAAAGAAACTTTGGGATTGCTAAATCACAGACGAGATAAATATAGAAAGCAACAGAACCATCATAGTATTTTTTGACTCTTATAATAGGAAAAGAAGGGTGGTAAATGGATGATTCAACGATCTGGATCGGATGGATTCCATTTTTTTCTTCGATAGAATAGAAGAGAGGAAATAAGGAAATTCCATTGCAGAGCCGTATGCAATGCACAAAGGATGCCTGTACGGCTGTTCAAGTCTATTTCTTTTTTTTCTTCTTGTTTTTTTTATCCCTTACTTTAGCCCAATCCTGCGAAATAGAAGAACCGTTCATGCATGATGTTATATCAATATTATCAGGGTTATGATTCACCAACCTGCTAGTTCTTTTTATGAGGCGCAAGCAGGGGAATTTATCCTGGAAGCAGAAGAACTACTGAAACTTCGCGAAACCCTCACAAAGGTTTATGTACAAAGAACGGGCAACCCTTTATGGGTTATATCCGAAGACATGGAAAGGGATGTTTTTATGTCAGCAACAGAAGCCCAAGCTCATGGCATTGTTGATCTTGTAGCAGTCGAAAATGAAAATACTGGAGATTTCGTGTAAATACACGATTCTTTTTCATTTTCAAGGCATAATTCGAATTTTCCGCGATTTGATATTGAATGGAAATAATTCATAATCATCAATCATCAGGTTAAGATCGATCTAAACCAACCTATTTTATTATATATGTATGATATGCCGACAATTAAACAACTTATTAGAAACACAAGACAGCCAATAAGAAATATCACGAAATCGCCCGCACTTCGAGGATGTCCTCAGCGTCGGGGAACATGTACTAGGGTGTATGTGCGACTCGTTTAGATCATGAGTTGGAACAAACGAAACAATTTTTCCATTACCAATCACAAGTACCAATGAATAGGATAGATAGAGTGGAAAAAAGCCATTTTTACTATTTAAAAATGAGAATCTATCATATACCTATATTTTTGTGTATGAAATTTATGGTTTCCGTTGGTGCAAATCCAATCACCTCAATTTGAGATGAGAAGCAATTCCCCATTGGTAGCAACTAGTTATTCCATTAAGCGGAGGAAATAGTACTATAAGAAGCAAAAAGTTATGTTTCTATTCTTGAAAGAACGGACTAACAGGGTCAGCTACCTAGCCAACTTTCATAATTAAATGCCGTCACTGTATGGATAGCCTTTTTTGTGAAAAGAGCTATTACTGTATAATTATAATTGATTGGTAGAGCCAAAGAGAGTGAACTATACAAGTTCACAATAACATTTGATTAAATGAAAGAAGAGGCTCCGGTGTATAGAGAGGACCTCACCGTTTATGAAGTAACCATAGAAACGATGGAACCCACTATTTTTTTTTTCTGTTATTTATTTAATATTGTTATGTTATAAAATTTCTTATTTCCAGGTATTTTACCTGGAAGGAATAAAAAATCGTGGTTGGGAAGGTCATAGTAGCAAAAGCCATTGGAATTTTTTTTTTATATATCGGAATAATCCGTTTTGTTATTAATCAACCGGGGGATAAAAGGATGACTGAAAGAAGAGAAATCAATTAGTTATTCATTCATTAAAGTTTAATTTGATTCAATGACCAGAGTTAGACGAGGATATATAGCTCGGAGACGTCGAACAAAAATTCGTTTATTTGCATCAACTTTTATAGGGGCTCATTCAAGACTTACTCGAACCATTACTCAACAGAAAATGAGAGCTTTGGTTTCCTCTCATCGAGATAGGGGCAGGCAAAAGAGGGACTTTCGTCGTTTGTGGATCACTCGGATAAATGCAGCTGCTCGCGAGAACGGGGTATTCTATAGTTATAGTAGATTAATACACAATCTGTACACGAAGCAATTGCTTCTTAATCGTAAAATACTTGCGCAAATAGCTATATCAAATAAGAATTGTCTTTACATGATTTCCAATAAGATTATCAAATAAAAGAAATTTTTAAGTCATATATAGGATATAGGAATGATTGAAACAGAATTGAATTCCCCGGAGAATGGACTCCGGGAAGATAGAATAAAAATAAATTAAGTAAAAATGAAGTTAAGTAGTAGGAATGAATGAACATCTTTCAAAAAAAAAAGATTGATTCTTTCCTATTTGTTGTTTCTTATAACACAACAATCAAATCTGGATTTGAGGCTTTTTCGAACAAAACATCAATCTGAGCTTGAATTCCGGTTGGAGTTTTGAATCAATGGAAGAGTATATCTATTTATTTCTGGTTCTAGGACCGGTAGTTCTAGGGATCGACTCGGCTCTCTCAAACTGTTTTTCATTATTAAGAAAAGGTAACAAAGATAAAATACGGGCTTGTTTTATAGCAATAGTAATTAATCGTTGTTGTTTCAAGGTCAATCTATTCACCCGTCTAGATAATATTTTTCCTTGTTCACTAATAAATCGACTAATTAAACTCATGTTTCTATAATCAATTCGATCCCCCGATTCAATTGGGGGAAAACGCCTACGAAAAGATCGCTTGGATTTACGAAAGGGTTGTTTGGATTTATCCATGGTTTATTCCTTATCTCTAAAATTCTATTTCTTTATTCATTTCAGATCCAACCAAAATAGGTTTTATTTGTATTTGTATATTATATACATATGTATATATGTTAAGGTTAAGTTCTTGCTTTTCCTGCTCCTTTGAAAGATCAAATACACGTTCCGTTCGATCTATTTCTTTATTTCCCCATGAATCGTATGCTTGTGACAATAGCGACAAAATTTTCTCAAATCTAATCGACTGGGTGTATTGTGTCGATTCTTTTGAGTAATATATCTAGAAATGCCTGGCGCTTTCTTATTGACACCATTTTGGACACAACTGGTACATTCCAAAATAACTCTAACTCGCACATCTTTACCCTTAGCCATGAACCCCCTTTGATTTTTTGTTTGATCGACTTAACTCTTCTATTTTCGACCCGAACCTAAGAAGACGAAAAGAACAAAAAAGAAAAAAAATCAATAGTAATAGAAGTTACTAACTAGAAATTCCATTTCTAAAGATTTCGTTGTAATTCTAATTAATATTAATAGAATATTATATATAGTATAGTAATAATGTAAGTAATACAATTTTTTTCTAACTATGAATCATTCCTACCCTACCTTAATCCCAGTATTTCATTTAAGTATTTTTTTCTATGCTATGATTTTGTGGAGCTTTTTTGTACCTTAGACTGGACCTCCTTTCCTTTTCTGTTCTCCAAAATGGGATCTTTAGATCCACTGGATTTTTGCTGAGGTTCCATATACTTTTTCTTTCTCTTTCCTTCCTATCCTAAAGAACCGAAAAAAGGGAGGGCGAAGTTTTAGTCACGTCACGTAGAATTGTATCTCAAAATTTCTTTATCTTTATTTTTTCGCATATTAATAACTAGTAACTAGAATTAAAAAAAAGGGAATGACAAAGCATCTGGGAATAAACGATTAATTTCTATCAATAGACCCGCTAAAGACCCAAACCATAGAGTAGTTAGCACAGGTGCTGTGGAAAGATATGTTTTTATATCTCGCATTGAAAATCCTCCTTCTTTATTGTAATACATATATGGTCAGATGCTGTAGTTCAAGATCATTTGTATTTTTTTTTTTTTGTACGGAATTTGTAACAAAACAAAAATAAATATGTACAATGAACAGTAGATGATATTTTCCTATCCCTGTCCCTAAAAAAGAAAAAGGACTCTTCTTCTTCCTAAGCATTACCAATAAATATTCATTCTTTTTTTATACGTTAGGTTTCAGATGTATATAATTCTTTTATTATATGAAACCAAAAAGAATAAATGACAAGAAAATTGTATATGGATAGAGGAGAAAAGAATGATGTGGAAAACAAGACATGGATTTTGTACAATGACACTGTACAACAATTTTCATTTTAAAAAGGGATGTAGCGCAGCTTGGTAGCGCGTTTGTTTTGGGTACAAAATGTCACGGGTTCAAATCCTGTCATCCCTACCTATTACTTCTCCTATGGGCGGTAACGAGGGATTAATTGAGTGAGATTGATTAAAAAAAAATTGGAAATAATCTTTTATTTTTGCATACCAATGTATGCAAGACGCATTGGGGGTACAAAAACAAGAAAATCCTTTTCTTTACTATCGTATCTTCTGTCATAAGAAAGCGCTCTTAGTTCAGTTCGGTAGAACGCGG